ATTTTGGTGAATTTTGTAGGTTAATGATGCGATGATGTTTTATATTTTATCTTGATTTTTAACGTTGGGGGGGCTGTTTTTTAGCGTAGGAACTTATCATACGATTGCTTGTTGAATCAACGAAAAAATTATGTTGATTTGTTAGTTTGTTGTTGGGTGGAAAATAGAGGAAAGTTTGATGTTAACAAATGAAAAATTAAGCGACCCGGCCGAGGCAGGTATATATAGCTAATGGATTGATTAAACGAAACAAAAAATGACAAACAAAAAAGAAACGAACGCCAAAATTTCGGGGTTTAGATGAGAATCCCTGGAAGAGGTAAAAATAAAAAGTATGTCCCCAGATCATTGCACTATATAGTTACTTAGACGGTAAATAGCGCGGGTTTAACGAATGAGGTCAAAGTGCATCAGTATCAAAGTATGCGACGGCTTATCCGTAAACCATGACATTCTAGGCGCCTGAGGGGAGTCCGTAGTTCGCCGCTCATGTGATGGACATGTCAAGAGGAAGGGATCACCTGCTACGCACTTGAAGGGCTTATTGAAGAGACCCCAGAAGAAAAAAAGAGTAGAAGGTCGGTATGCCGCGATAACGAAAAGAGGGAGGAGGGATCCAACCCGACCACTTGTATCAGTGAAGAGCAAGTGAGAAGGAATGGAGGAAAGTGTGTGCCTGAAGTTACAACCGGTGGCGCAAAAGAGCAAGTTTACTAGATGTTTGCCCCTGAAGCCAATAACCTAAAGCAGCATCGACGTTGAGTAGCTCGGTTCTCGTGAGAAACACGGTTAATAGATAACCAGGCTCTCTGGCTTGTGAGTGCATGAAGGCTGTTGGCAGAACATTGATCCTAGGAGGTGGGCGAAACGTGTGACTAGGAGAACGCAAAGGTGTGCTGTGACATTCCCTCGTTTACGAGGAGGGGGTGAGGTACGAGGTAGAGGGATCGATCTCAAGTGACGCTTGCCGGGTTACTTGGTAGGGTTAGCTGGGCTGTATGGTACCTGAAACAAGAATGTGCCTGGAAGGGTTGTGGTCCGCATATTATCTCATGGGCAGAACATATTTGAGGTTTTGGAGGTAAGGCAATACGTATGGCGTGGAGTATCCTACATTACAGTACCTGTCTGATGTGGCAAATAGTGTAATGCAGACGTACATAACCCAGACAGCATGAGAAAAACATGCCTGGGGGGGGAAGGGGGGGGGTTCCTATAGTTAAAGTCCTGGTAACGGCAGTTTTTCAGGCTGCAGATCTCGGAGAAAGGCCGGGTAGGAACTTATGATAGATTTTGTACTGTTTTTAGGGCTGTGTTTTGTTCTGGGAGGGGTGGCGGTTGCGTCTAACCCCTCTCCTTACTATGGGGTGGTGGGATTGGTTGTGGCGTCTGTTGCGGGGTGTGGGTGATTGGTTAGTCTTGGGGTGTCTTTTCTTTCTTTAGTCCTGGTTGTGGTTTATCTTGGGGGGATGTTGGTGGTTTTTGTTTACTCGGTGTCGTTAGCAGCAGACCCTTATCCAGAGTCTTGAGCTGATTGAGGGGTGGCGGGTTATGGTCTAGGGATAGGACTGGTTGTTGTAGTTGGGCTTGTTGTGGGGGAGGTTACTGGGGTGGTGGTGGATAGTGGTACGGTTAATGGTGGGGGGCTGTCATTGGTTCGTACGGATTTTGATGGGGTAGCTGCACTTTACTCGTGGGGGGCGGGGCTGTTTTTAGTTGGGGGGTGAGGGCTGCTTTTAACTTTGTTTGTGGTGTTAGAGCTTGTGCGGGGGCTTTCTCGGGGGGCTATTCGGGCTGTTTAGGGGCGCGCCGCCAGAAAGTAGTTTAGCTAAAAATGCCAGCTTTGGGAGTTGGTGATAAAGGTTTGACTCCTTTCTTTCTGAAGTGGGTAACTCTAAGAAGAGGTGTATTCTTCAATCTTTGGCTTACAAGACCAATGTTTTTATAAACTATTAGAGTTGCCTAAAGTTTAAGTATTTTGTTCTCTAGGGCTGATACGATGGGGAAGAGGATGAGGATGATTGCGAAGTAGGTGAAGGAGGCTAGTTGGCCGATGAGAATGAAGGGCTGCTCGACTGGTTGGCTACCTACTCATGTCAGGACAAGGAGGTTGGCTACTAAGGTTCAGAATAGGATTTGTGAGAGTGGGCGGAAGGTCATTGAGCGTAGCTTAGATGTATGTAGTAGGGGTATAAGGAATAGGACTAGGACTGAGGCGGCTAGGGCTAGAACTCCTCCTAGTTTATTTGGGATTGATCGGAGGATAGCGTATGCGAATAGGAAGTATCATTCGGGTTTGATATGGGGGGGTGTGGCTAAGGGGTTGGCTGGTGTGTAGTTTTCTGGATCTCCTAGGAGGTTAGGGGAGAATAGGGCGAGGGTGACGAGTGGAATGATTATTAGTGCGAAACCTAGAATGTCTTTNGTAGAGTAGTATGGGTGGAATGGGATTTTGTCGCAGTCTGAGGGAATTCCTAGTGGGTTGTTTGAGCCAGTTTCATGCAGGAAGGTGAGATGGACTAGTGTTAATCCTACAATAACGAATGGGAGGAGGAAGTGTAGGGCAAAGAATCGGGTTAGTGTTGGGTTATCTACTGAGAATCCGCCTCAGGCTCATTCTACTAGTGTTTGTCCTACATAGGGGATGGCGGAAAAGAGGTTTGTGATGACTGTTGCTCCTCAGAATGACATTTGTCCTCAGGGCAGGACGTAACCTACGAAAGCGGTGGCTATTAGGGTGAGGAGAAGAAGAACTCCGATATTTCAGGTTTCTTTGTTTAGATATGAGCCGTAGTAAATTCCTCGGCCGATATGAAGGTAGATGCAGATGAAGAAGAAGGAGGCTCCGTTTGCATGGATGTTACGGATTAGTCAGCCGAATTGGACGTCTCGGCAGATATGGGCTACAGAGGAAAATGCTAGGGAAGTATCTGCTGTATAGTGTATAGCTAGTAGCAGTCCGGTAACAATTTGTGTGATAAGGCAGAGACCTAGAAGAGAACCGAAGTTTCATCAGGATGAGATATTTGATGGTGTGGGGAGGTCAATTAGGGCGTCATTAATGACTTTCATTAGGGGGTGGTTTTTACGAAGGTTGGGTGCCATTGGGGAGTTCTGTATATTGATATGAGGATGATAATGATGGACAGGGCAAAAGATCCTAGGTAGGCTTTGATTAGTCCGGAGTGTAGTGTGGTGAGGGTTTTGGATGCTGTTTGTTGTAGGGTGGCTAGTCCTTCTGGGCCTAGTATTTTGTATCAGGAAAGGTCGATTAGGTGAGAAGCAATTTTTTGCCCTCCGCCTAGTAGGGTTATTGTGCTGAGACGATGTGTGAGGGGGTTAAAGTATCCTAGGGATACTGAGAAGTTTGATAGGGAGGTTTGTTTTTTGAGAAGAAGGGTTTGAGCTATTTTTGAAATTTCTAGGGCGATAGCTACTCCTAGTATTGTGACTATGAGGGCGGTAATTTTGATGGATAGTGGTATGGTTGTTGGTGGGGTTTTTATAGGGGGAATGAAGGAGGTGATTAAGAATCCAGCGGTAATGCTCCCTAGGGCAAGTCGGGTGATGGGGGAGGTTACTGCTGGGTTATTTTCGTTTATTGGAGTGAGAGGGGGGATTCGGACGTAGCCGGTTTGGACTAATACTGTCATTCGGGTGGTGTATACTGCAGTGAAGGAGGTGGCTAGGAGGGTAAGTAAGAGTGCTCATGAGTTGAGGTAGGAGGTGTTTAGGCTTTCGATGATTTGGTCTTTTGAGTAGAAGCCTGCAAGGAATGGGGTTCCTATTAGGGCTAGATTACCGATAGTAAGGCAGGAAGTGGTTGTTGGAAGTGTTTTCTGAAGGCCTCCTATTTTTCGAATGTCTTGTTCACCATTTAGGCTGTGGATGATTGAACCTGAGCATAGGAATAGTATGGCTTTAAAGAATGCGTGGGTTGAGATGTGAAGGAAGGCTAGTTGGGGGAGGTTTAGTCCGATTGTAACTATTATTAGACCTAGTTGACTGGAAGTGGAGAAGGCGATGATTTTTTTGATGTCGTTTTGAGTTAGGGCGCATGTCGCTGCGAATAGGGTGGAGAGGGCTCCTAGGCATAGGCACAGGGTGAGGGCAGTTTGGTTGTTGCTTAGTATGGGGTGAGTTCGGATGAGTAGGAAGATCCCTGCGACCACTATTGTGCTGGAGTGAAGTAAGGCTGATACGGGAGTTGGGCCTTCTATTGCTGCTGGAAGTCATGGGTGGAGGCCGAATTGGGCTGATTTTCCTGTTGCAGCTAGAATAAGGCCTAGTAGGGGGAGTGTGGGGACTTGGTCTAAGGTATCTAGTTGTTGAATCTCTCAGGTGTTTGTAGAGAAGGCTAGTCACGCTATGCAGAGGATGAGTCCGATATCTCCGACTCGGTTATATAGGACGGCTTGTAGGGCGGCAGTGTTGGCTTCTGCTCGACCATGTCATCAGCTGATTAGTAGGAATGATATGATTCCCACCCCTTCTCAGCCAATGAACAGTACAAATAAGTTGTTGGCAGCAATTAGAATGAGTATAGCGATTAGAAAGAATAGGAGATAAGTAAAGAATTTTGTGATGTAGGGGTCTGATGCTATGTATCATGTTGCGAATTGTAGGATAGATCAGGATACGAAGAGGGCAATTGGGAAGAAGGTCAGGGAGTAGAAGTCTATTTTTAGGCTGAGGGGGATTTTGAAGTTTGTGATGAATTTTCATTCTCAGAGGGAGGTAAGGCTTTCTGTCCCTGAGTGAATATATATTGTCATGGGGATGAGGCTAATCAGGAAGGATGCTTTGACTGTGTTTGTAATGGTGGCGGGAGTGTTTTTCAGGTTGTCTGATAGAAGAGGGAAGATAATGGGGGTGGAGAGGGTGGCTAGGGTTAGGAGTATGAACGTATTTAGGGTTAGTGGTAGGTCCATTACTTTCACTTGGATTTGCACCAAGATGGATGGTTCCTAAGACCATTGGATTACTGTTATCCTTTGAAAGTAAGGGGACTGAGGTTTTATACTCAGATGCAAGAGTTAGCAGTTCTTGTTGGTTGTACCTCCCCTCGGCAGATGAGAAGGGTTTAACTTCTATTTTTAGGATCACAGTCTAATGTTTGGGTTAAAACTACATCTGCATATAGGGATGCCGGAGATAAGTTCGGGTTTGAAGATGAGGAGGACTATAGGGATTATATGTAGGGCTATTAAGAGATGTTCTCGAGTGGAGGAGTTTTGGATGGTTGTGATGTGGGATGGGATGGTGCCTCGTTGTGTTATTGTGAGCATGTAAAGGGTGTAAGAGGCAGTTAGTAGGATTGCGGCCCCGGTGAGGAAGATTGTTGGGGAAGATCAGTTGAATAGGGCGATTACGATGGTTAGTTCTGCTATGAGGTTAGTTGTTGGTGGGAGGGCTATGTTTGTTAGGTTGGCTAGAAGTCATCAGGTTGCTATAAGGGGTAAGAGAGGTTGGAGGCCTCGTGTGAGTAGGAGGATTCGGCTATGGGTTCGTTCGTAATTGGTGTTGGCTAGGCAAAATAGTATTGAGGAGGTTAGGCCATGTGAGATTATTAGGATTATTGCACCTGATATTGCCCATTGAGTTTGGATCATGGTTGCGGCTACTACCAGGCCTATATGGCTAACAGATGAGTAGGCGATTAGTGATTTTAGGTCGATTTGTCGTAGACAGATGGCGCTAGTTATTAAGGAACCTCATAGGGCGAGGGTGATGAATGGGTAGTGGAGGTTGTTTAGTGCGGGGCTGACTAGGATGGTGATGCGAATAATGCCATATCCGCCTAGTTTTAGTAGGAGGGCGGCGAGTAGTATGGAGCCAGCAATTGGGGCTTCTACGTGGGCTTTTGGAAGTCATAGGTGTAGGCCGTATAGGGGGGCTTTTACTATGAAGGCTAGGAGAAGGGCTAGGGTCGAGATTAGGCCTGTTCAGGATTGGGTGATGGTGGAATGTGAGAGTTTTAGTATTGGGAGGTATAGTGTGCCGATTTGGTTGTGAAGGCTGAGGATGACAATTAGTAGGGGGAGAGAGCTAGCGAGTGTATAAAATAGGAGGTAAATGCCTGCGCTTAGGCGTTCTGGTTGGCTTCCTCATCGGGTAATTAGGATGAGGGTGGGGATTAGGGTGGCCTCAAATGAAATGTAGAATAGTATTAGTTCAGATGCAGAGAAGGCGAGGATGATGAAAGGTTGAGCTAATAGGATAGTTGTGATAAAGATTCGTTTGCGAATAGTTGGTTCTTGTTCCATATGGTTTTGGCTTGCTATGAGCATTAGTGGTAGGAGTCAGCATGTAAGAACTAGTAGGGGAGATGAAATTTGGTCGATAGAGGCTCATGGGGTAGAAAATTTGCTTGGGTAGTAGGTGGGAATTAGTCATTGGAGGCTGATGGTGGCGATCAATAGACTGTGGGTGGTAGTATTGGTTCATAGGTGTTTGCTGGGGGATAGGATTGTTAGGGGGAGGAGCATGATTGTGGGTATGATGATTTTTAGCATTGTAGGAGGTTGAAGTTGTGGAGGTGGTCAGAGCCGTGAGTTCGGGCGGAGGCTACTAGAAGGGCCAGCCCTGTGCCTGCTTCACAGGCGGAAAAGGTTAGTATGATGATGGGGAGTATGGTGGGGGAGGATGTTTGTGTTTGAATAGGTCATATAGTTAGGGCGATGTATATGGATAGCATTATACTTTCTAGACATAGTAGGGCGGAGATTAAATGGGTTCGGTGGAAGGCTAGGCCTAGACTGCTAAGTGTAAATGCGGAGTAGAAACTTAAGTGTAGGTATGACATGAAGAAAGTTATAGGGTGGGGGCTATAATCTGTTGAGTCGAAATCAACTGTCTTGGTTAGACTAACTTTCTGTTATTCTGCTCATTCTAGTCCTCCTTGTCGTCATTCATAGATTAGCCCTAGGGTGAGTAGGAAGATGAGGGCAGAAGCTCAAGTTAGGGTAGTGGTTGGGGAGTCTAGTTGTGTAGCTCATGGGAGAGGCAGTAGGAGGGCAATTTCTAGGTCGAAGAGCAGAAATAGGATTGCTACTAGGAAGAATCGGACTGAGAATGGTAGTCGAGCAGATCCTAGGGGGTCGAAGCCACACTCGTAGGGGGAGAGTTTCTCTGTATCTGGGTTTGTTTGGGCGAGTCAAAAGTTTAGGGCGGTCAGGGCCAGGCTCAGTACTAGAGATAAAGTGAATATGAATAGGATTATGTTCATTGCTCTTCTCTGGGGTTAAACCAGATTTTAAGGATTGGAAGTCGATTGTATTAAATATACTAGAAGAGCAGGATCCTCATCAGTAGATAGAGATGTAAAGGAACAGTCAAACGACATCTACGAAGTGTCAATATCAGGCTGCTGCTTCAAAGCCAAAATGGTGGCCTGATGTGAAGTGATATTTGATTAGGCGTAGGAGGCATACTAGAAGGAATGTTGAGCCAATGATTACATGAAGGCCGTGGAATCCGGTGGCAACGAAGAATGTTGACCCGTAAACTCCGTCAGCGATAGAGAAAGGGGCTTCGTAATATTCTATGGCTTGGAGGCCAGTGAAGTAGAAGCCTAATAGGACTGTTAGGGTAAGGGCGTGAATTGCTTGTTTTCGGCGGGCTTCCGCGATACTGTGATGGGCTCATGTAACGGTGACTCCTGAGGCTAATAGGATGGCAGTGTTTAGGAGTGGGACTTCTATAGGGTTAAGGGGTTGGATACCTACGGGTGGTCATTGGCCGCCCAGTTCTGGTGTGGGGGCTAGGCTTGAGTGAAAGAATGCTCAAAAGAATCCAAGGAAGAAGAAGGCTTCGGATGTGATGAAAAGCACTATACCGTATCGTAGGCCTTTTTGAACGGTAGGAGTATGGTGGCCTTGGAACGTGCTTTCTCGCACAATGTCCCGTCATCATTGGAATATTACTAGTAGGGTTGAGAGTAGACCTACGGTTAGAAGGTAAGGGTTGTTGTGGTGGAATCACATGGTTAGGCCTGAGGTGGTTAGGAAGGCGGCGGCCGCTCCGAGAATAGGTCAAGGGCTGGGATCTACTATATGATAAGAGTGTGCTTGGTGTGCCATTGTGATTAAATGTTTTCTTGGAGGTAGAGGGTAAGTAAAAGGACGAAGACGTAGGCCTGGATTATGGCTACTGCCACCTCTAGGATAGTTAGTAGGAAGAGGATGAGTAGGGTTAGGATAGAGACTGCTGGTATTGTTGAGAATAGAGCTGTTGTAGCGGTGGCGATTAATTGAATGAGTAGGTGGCCTGCTGTTAAGTTGGCGGTTAGTCGTACGCCTAGTGCTAGGGGGCGGATAAGTAGGCTTGTTGTTTCGATAAGAATTAAAGCCGGGATTAAGGGGGTTGGGGTGCCTTCAGGGAGGAGGTGGGCTAAAGAGATAGAGGGTTGGTTACGTAGTCCAGTGAGGACGGTGGCAAGTCATAGGGGGAAAGCTAGAGCCAGGCACATTGATAGCTGGGTGGTGGGCGTGAATGTGTATGGTAGTAGGCCTAACAGGTTAGATAATAATAGAAAAAGTATTAGGGAAGTTAGGATTAGGGCTCATTTGTGGGCTTTCTTATCTAGGGAGATTATTAGTTGTTTTGTGATGAGGTTAATGAGTCATAGTTGGAGGGTTGTTAGTCGGCTAGCGACTCATCGATTGCTTGGGGATGGGAGAAGGAGGGCTGGGAATGTTAGTGCAATCAGGATTAGGGGGATACCTAGTAAGGATGGGCTTGAGAATTGGTCAAAGAAACTTAGGTTCATGGTCAGGTTCAAGGAGTGGTGTTGGTGGTTTGAGGTGTTTTATTAGATGGTGGATTTGTGGATAGGAATGAGAGGACTTTGGGTTGAATGATTAGGGAGAGGGTGAGTCATGAGGCTAGTATAATGAAGAATCATGGGCTTGGGTTTAGTTGAGGCATATCATTAAGGAGGGGGTGGGCCCCTCTTTCTTTAGCTTAAAAGGCTAATGCTGTTTCATAGCTTCTTAATGGTGTAAGAATTAGGAGGATAGTAGAGTAGATCAGCTCTCAAAGTTAGCGAGAGGGGTAGATTCTACTACGATTGGCATGAAGCTGTGGTTTGCTCCGCAAATTTCTGAGCATTGACCGTAGAAGACTCCAGGTCGAGAGGCAGTGAAGGAGGTTTGGTTAAGGCGTCCTGGGATGGCGTCGGTTTTTACACCTAGGCTTGGAACAGCTCATGAGTGAAGTACATCATCAGCGGTAACGATTACTCGGATAGTGGAGTTTATTGGGACAACAACGCGATGGTCTACTTCTAGAAGGCGGAAATGTCCTAGTGGAAGTTCTGTTGTTGGGATTATGTAGGAGTCGAATGTAAGGTCTTTAATGTCAGTGTATTCATAGGTTCAGTATCACTGGTGTCCGATAGCTTTTAGGGTTAGGTCAGGCTCGTTGATCTCATCCATTATGTAAAGAATGCGTAGGGATGGGAGAGCCAGTATGACTAGGACTATTGCTGGGAGGATTGTTCAGACTAGTTCGATTTCTTGTGCGTTGACTGTGTTTGAGGATAGTTTTTCTGTGAGTATATGGGCTAGAAGGTAGAGGACTAAGCTGCAAATGGATAGGGCGACCATTAAGGCGTGGTCGTGGAACTGCATTAGTTCTTCTATGATAGGGGAAGAAGCGTCTTGGAAGCTGATTTGTGCGTGGTTTGCCATGATGAGGGGTACTGGGGTTTCACCAGTAATTTAGTCTTGACAAGGCTAGGTAATTGTTTTACTAACCCCTCTATTAGGAGAAAGAAGCATAAGTGGTTTATGCGGTTGGCTTGAAACCAACATATGAGGGTTCGACTCCTTCCTTTCTTGAACTTGGACGAAGGCTGGTTCTTCAAAGGTGTGGAAAGGGGGTGGGCAGCCATAGATTCATTCAACGTTTGTGCTTGTTAGCTCTGGCTGGGTGGCTTTGCGTTTGGATGCGAAGGCCTCTCAGATAATAAATACTAGTATAATTACGGCTGTTAGGGAGATTAGTGACCCGATTGAAGAAATAGTGTTTCACAGTGTGTAGGCGTCTGGGTAATCTGAGTATCGTCGTGGTATACCGGCTAGGCCTAGGAAGTGTTGGGGGAAGAAGGTTAGGTTAACGCCTACAAATATTACTCCAAATTGAATTTTGGCTCAAGTGGAGTGGAGGGTGTAGCCAGTGAATAGGGGGAATCAGTGAGTGAATCCGGCTATAATTGCGAATACTGCGCCTATTGATAGTACGTAGTGGAAATGGGCTACTACGTAGTAAGTATCGTGTAGGGCGATGTCTAGTGAAGAGTTTGCAAGAATAATCCCTGTGAGACCTCCAATAGTAAACAGGAAGATGAAGCCTAGTGCTCAGAGTATTGGTGGGTCTCATTTGATTGTGCCTCCATGTAGTGTTGCTAGTCAGCTGAACACTTTGATGCCAGTTGGGATGGCAATGATTATAGTGGCGGATGTAAAATATGCTCGGGTGTCTACGTCTATTCCTACCGTGAATATGTGGTGGGCTCATACAATGAAGCCTAGGAACCCGATGGATAGTATAGCTCATACTATTCCTATATATCCGAATGGTTCTTTTTTGCCTGAGTAGTAGGCTACAACATGGGAAATAATTCCGAATCCTGGTAGGATTAGGATGTATACTTCTGGGTGACCAAAGAATCAAAATAGGTGTTGGTAAAGGACTGGGTCCCCTCCTCCTGCGGGATCAAAGAATGTGGTGTTGAGGTTGCGATCTGTTAGTAGCATAGTAATTCCTGCGGCGAGGACTGGCAGGGAGAGAAGGAGGAGGACTGCAGTGATTAGGACGGATCAGACGAATAGGGGAGTTTGGTATTGTGAAAGGGCGGGGGGTTTTATGTTGATTGCTGTTGTAATGAAGTTGATTGCACCTAGGATTGAGGAGATACCTGCTAGGTGGAGTGAGAAGATGGCTAGGTCGACTGAGGCTCCGGCATGAGCTAGGTTCCCAGCTAAAGGGGGGTAGACTGTTCATCCTGTTCCAACCCCTGCTTCTACTGTTGAGGAAGCCAGGAGAAGAAGAAAGGATGGGGGGAGAAGTCAGAAGCTTATGTTATTTATTCGTGGAAACGCTATGTCAGGGGCTCCGATTATTAGGGGGACTAGTCAATTTCCAAACCCTCCAATCATGATTGGTATAACTATAAAGAAGATTATTACGAAGGCGTGGGCCGTGACGATTACGTTATATACTTGGTCGTCTCCTAGGAGGGCTCCAGGTTGGCCTAGTTCTGCTCGAATGAGTAGGCTTAGGGCAGTTCCTACCATCCCGGCTCATGCGCCAAAGATTAGGTAGAGAGTGCCGATGTCTTTATGGTTGGTTGAGAATAGTCATCGGTTAATGAATGTCATAGGTAAGATGGCTGAGTGGTTAAGCGTTAGGCTGTAGTCCTTTTTACAGAGGTTCAATTCCTCTTCTTATCGGCCCTGTAGTGAAGTTCATAATGAGTTGCAACCTCATTGATGTGTGTTAATTGCGCGCCGGGGTCTTAGGCAGAAGCCTGTTGGATGGGGCATATAGCTGTTAACTATAGAGTTATGGGATCGAAGCCCATCTGTCTAGAATATAAGGTTCTAGCTTAATTAAAGTCCCTGGGTTGCATTCAGGAGATGCAGGGTAGCATCCTGCGAATCTTATCAGAAACTAAGAGGGTTTAACTCTTGTTTAAGGCTTTGAAGGCCTTCGGTTTAGGTAATCCTAAGTTTCTTACACAGTGGTGAGGATGATGGGGGAGATGGGTAGGAGCATGATGGATATGGTGGTTGTAATAGCGACCAGGGAGTTAGTAGACTTGTTGGTGTGTCATAGTTTTATGTGGTTAGTCGTGTGTGGGGGGAGGGTGATTGTTGAGCAGTATGCGAGGCGAAGGTAGAAGAATAGGCTGAGAAGTGAGAATAGGGAGATGATTGTTGCTGCTGGCGCTATTTCTTGCTTAGTTAGTTCTTGGATGATGAGTCATTTAGGTAGGAATCCTGTGAGGGGGGGAAGACCCGCAAGAGAGAGTAGGGTTATTATCAGGATTGCGGTTAGTGCTGGAGTTTTGGTTCATGCGGTTATAAGAGTGGACAGTTTTAGGACTTTAGTTGTGTTTAGGGTGAGAAAGACAGCTGTGGTGATTAGTGTGTAGAGGTAGAAGTTTAGTAGGGCTAGCTTAGGATAGTAGGTGATGATGATAGCTATTCAGCCTAGGTGGGAGATGGAGGAAAAAGCCAGGGTTTTTCGAATTTGTGTTTGGTTAAGTCCTATTCACCCTCCTAGGGCTGTGGAGAGGATAGCTATGATAGTTAAAAGGGTTGGGTTTAGTGATGATGAGGTTATGTATAGGAGTGTAATTGGTGGAAATTTCATGGCTGTAGATAGGAGAAGTCCGGTGATGAGGGGGGAGCCTTGGAGAACTTCTGGAAATCAGAAGTGGAATGGGGCTAGGCCTAGTTTTATTGCAATGGCTGAGGTTAAGATTAGGGAGGAGGTTGAGTTTGTTAGTTGGGTGATATCTCACTGTCCGGTGTGTCATGCGTTGGTTATGCTAGAGAATAATAAAAGGGCTGAAGCAGCTGCTTGAACTAAGAAGTATTTAGTTGCAGCTTCAACAGCTCGTGGGTGGTGGGATTTTGAGATTAGGGGTAAGACTGCTAGGGTATTGATTTCTAGACCTGCCCAGGCTAGGATTCAGTGGTTGCTTGAGATTGTGATAGTTGTTCCTAGGAATAGGCTGGTGACGAATACTAGTTTTGCTTGGGGGTTCATTAGTAGGGGAAGGGGTTAAACCATCATTTTCGGGGTATGGGCCCGATAGCTTGCTTAGCTGACCCTACTAGAAAATAATATAAAGGGAGTATGGAGGGTTTTGATCTCTCTAGTGCAGGTTCAATTCCTGCTTTTCTAAATTTAAAGGAAATGAGAGGGTTAGTCTACCTCTATGTTCACTTTATCACAGTGATCCTTTAATGTTCAGGCACATTTCCTGAGGCATTCTACAGGTAGGGAGGGAGGCCTGCATAGCAAATTGGTAAGCTAATGTGTCAAAGGCAGAGGGCCAGGGTTAATGGGAGGAAGTTTTTTCATAGGAGGTGCATTAGTTGATCGTATCGGAATCGAGGGTAAGAGGCCCGAATTCATAGGAAGCCTGAGGATAGTAGAAGGGTTTCTGTGGCTAGGATGATAGGGAATAATTCTTGGGGGGGGTTGAGGCAGCTTGGGTTGAAGAATAGGATAGCGGTTAATGTATTTATAAGTATGATGTTGGCGTACTCCGCTAGGAAGAATAGGGCGAAGGGCCCTGCTGCGTATTCTACGTTGAACCCTGAGACTAGTTCTGACTCACCTTCTGTTAGGTCGAATGGGGCGCGATTTGTTTCGGCTAGGGTAGAAACATATCATATTATTGTTAGGGGTCAGCATGAGAAGACAAGGCATAGGGGTTCTTGAGTAACTGCGAGGGTGCTGAGGACGTAGTTTCCACTTAGTAGGATAATAGCTAGGAGGATAATGGCTATGGTGACTTCGTAGGAGATGGTTTGGGCTACTGCTCGTAGGGCTCCGATCAGGGCGTATTTTGAGTTGGAGGCTCATCCTGATCACAGGATAGAGTATACTGCGAGGCTAGACATGGCTAGAATGAAGAGTATGCCTAGGTTTAGGTCTGCTAGAGGAAATGGGAGTGGTAGGGGGGTTCAGATGGAAATCGCAAGGAGGAGGGCTAGTATGGGGGTTGTTAGAAATAGGATTGGGGATGATGTTGAGGGTCGAATGGGTTCTTTGATAAATAGTTTGATTCCGTCTGCTAAAGGTTGGAGAAGGCCAAATGGACCAACAATGTTTGGGCCCTTGCGACCTTGCATGTAGCTTAAGATTTTTCGTTCGACTAGTGTGAGGAAAGCTACTGCAATTAAAATTGGTAGGGCATAGGAGAGGGCTATAATTAGGTTGATTAGGAAGGGGTGGATGGTCATGTGGGTTTGTGATTAGCTAGGGAGAGGATTTGAACCTCTGAGTTAAAGGACTTAAGCCTTTTGCATTTGCCGAGCTCTGCCACGCTAGCTAGTCCTTTTCTAGGACGTGGGGGGGGTGATAGCCTTTCGTAGTTGAGTTGATTTCACCACTTAAAGCGAAGGCTTACCTGTAGCATTGGCCTCGCTTTTCCTTTCCTTTCGTACAGGGAAGAGCTCATCATAGATAGAAACCGACCTGGATTGCTCCGGTCTGAACTCAGATCACGTAGGACTGTTAATCGTTGAACAAACGAACCCTTAGTAGCGGCTGCACCACTAGGATGTCCTGATCCAACATCGAGGTCGTAAACCTCCCCTTCGATATGGACTCTCGGAGGAGATTGCGCTGTTATCCCTGGGGTAGCTTGGTTCATTGATCAATTATATTGGGTCTGGTTGCTATTAGCACGTCGAGAGGTCGCTCTTAGTCTAGAGGGATGGTCTAATCTTTGGAGGATCTTTTTTTCTCCAAGGTCGCCCCAACCAAAAAACGCTAGCCAGTGGCCTGTGTGTATGTGAACCCGGTGGGTGGATATGTATCTCAGGGTGGCTGCTGGTTTTGAAGTTCCACAGGGTCTTCTCGTCTTATGGGTTTATCCCTGCTTTTGCACAGGGAGATCAATTTCACCGATTGCCTGTAAGAGACAGTTAAGACCTCGTTTATCCATTCATACAAGTCTCGATTTATGGGACAACTGATTGCGCTACCTTTGCACGGTTAGGATACCGCGGCCGTTGAACACGAAGTCACCGGGCAGGCGTCACCTTCAATACTTGTCTGTTGGTTTGCTGAAGGCTATGTTTTTGGTAAACAGTCGGGCCTTGACGGGCTTGCCTAGTTCCTTTTACAGGTTTTAATCTTTCTTACTGGACGCTCCTCTGTCGGGCTAACAATTCATTTAATACTGGTGCTTGTTGGATTGGTCGTATATGGTTGGTTTGTTAATAATGTTCAGATGTAAGCTTGCGTTGTAGAGGGAGGACCCTGGTTACTCATTCTAGCATTAATTCTCCTATTGAAATATAGGTTAGCCTGTTAGTGATGAGGGATTCATAATGTTCTTATATTTTTGAGTTTCAGAGCTTTAACGCACTCTTTATTGATGGCTGCTTGAGGGCCCACAAGTAATTTTGGATGAGGTTATTTATCCGCTCGTAGAGATTGTACTCTTTTTTAAAGGAGCTGTACCCCCTTTAAATAGCCCTTAATTCACTTCATTAGGGTTTATGTGGTTTCCTTGGAGAAGAATTAAGAGTGAACTTAAATTCGTTTCACAGGCAACCAGCTATCACCCAGCTCGATTGGCGTTTCACCTCTACTAACAAGTCATCCCACTCTTTTGCAACAGAGACGGGTTCGCTCAACAATAGCTGCTCGTAAGTAGCTCGCTTGGGTTTCGGGAAGGCAAACTAAAATTCATTTTGCTTGGTTTTTCTTGCTAGACCATTATGCAAAAGGTACAAGGGTTGATCTTTGCTGTTTTTAGCTTAGTTTTGTTTCATTTCTATTTCATCTTTCCCTTACGGTACGTAGTCTCTATCGCTCCAGATGGTGTCTTTTCTATCGCCTATACTAAGACTAGTGAATGTTTTAGTTGGGTGTGGGTAGTAGCTTTGTTATTCCAGGTCAATGTATGTTGGGCTAGAGTTTGGCATCAAGACGATCTGTTATGATCAGATATCTTTCAGGCGTAAGCTGAATGCTTTCATTAAAGCTACGTCTTGAAGTATTCTAAGTGCACCTTCCGGTACACTTACCTTGTTACGACTTACCTCCTCTTTGGCTTGGATGGCTTATTAATTTATGGGGGGGGTTTTGGTCGCTTTTGAGGAGGGTGACGGGCGGTATGTACGTGCCTCAGAGCCGGCTTAAAGAGGGCTCGATGGTCCCACTTTACTGCTAAATCCGCCTTCCAGGGACAGTTTCAAGTCCCTTTGCCGTTATGTTCTAATCTAGAAAATGTAGCCCATTGCTTCCATCCCATAGGCTATACCTTGACCTGTCTTATTAGCGTAATGGGGCTATTGCGCTCACTGTTGGGCCTTCAGTGTGGGTGAGCTGGCGACGGCGGTATATAGGCTGTTTTGGCAAGAGATGGTCAGGTAGTATCGTGGATCATCGATTACAGAACAGGCTCCTCTAGGTGGGTTTGAGGCACCGCCAAGTCCTTAGAGTTTTAAGCGTTTGTGCTCGTAGTTCTCGGGCGGATGCTCTAGTAGGTGTAAGCATCAAGATTTAGGGCCAGGCATAGTGGGGTATCTAATCCCAGTTTGGGCCCTGGCTTTCGTGGATTTCAATTAATCGGTTGTCTAAGATTTTCTTTGAAAAGTGGCCTTATGAGCATCTTGGGCTTATGACAGCTCAGCTGCTTTTTAATCTTAGTTACTTGGATAACATGGTACCACACTTTACGCCGTTATAACGTTAATTTGGGTCTCCTGTATGACCGCGGTGGCTGGCACAGGATTTACCGACCCTGAATTTGCTATGGCTAAGTCAAGTTTGCACTCATTGCTTAATATTAACTACTGCTGAATACCCGTGGGGGTGTGGCAATTGCTAGGCGTCTTGGGCTACCAATTGGGGTGTGCCTGATGCCCGCTCCTATCTACCTAGTTTAAGGTGCCCAGGGCATCTACACTGGATCGCGGATACTCGCATGTATAAACCTAGCAACAACCAACAGTAAGGTTAGGACTAAGTCTTTTGTCCTTGGGTGTTTGCGGCGACCGTCTTAACATCTTCAGTGTTATGCTTTGTTGTAAGCTACAAGGAC